ATCAAAGTGGATTTACCAATGAATCACGAAATGCTATGGTTCTTAAATATTTTTTATTAATTTATTCAAAAGTAATTCGCGGGATTATGCACATTTTCTTAGTTATAACGAAAAAAAAGTACAATTGGTTGGATCCAATCTATTCTTTGAAATTAACAACTCGCACACACTCCCTTTCCAAAAAAAACCAATACACCTAACACTACGCTTAGATTTATTAGATTTGTTGCTAAAATATCGGTATTAAACCCGAAACTTCCGGCGGATGGCAAGTAGCCCAAGCAAAGAAAAGAATCGGTTATATTTTTCATATGATCTCATCTCCTTTTATGGATAGACTAATTATCCTTATTAGTTTTAGTTATTAATTATTTTATATAAATTTTATAGAATATTATTATGTATGTATTATGTATATTATAATAAAAAAAGTTTCCTTATTATATTATTAATTCATATTCATAATAATTATTAGTAATTATAAGTTATGGGTAATAAAATAATATTCAATATTAATATAAATATAATAATAAGAATGTTAATACATATATCTATTATAAATATATAAATTTAATTGATTATTTTAATTATATAATTATATATATTATTTTAATAATATTATATAAATTATATATTATTATATTTATTAATTATTATTATATTTTTTATATATTTATTAATTATTATTATATTTTTTATATATTTATTAATTATTTTTTTATATATTTATTAATTATTCAAATTCAATTTTAAATTAAATAAATATTAATTTCAATTTTTTTTTAATTTATTTAAAATTATTAAATTAAAATAATTTTTTTTTAGGATTAAACAAAAGGATTCGCAAATAAAAGCGCTAATGCTATAACCAACCCATAAATTGTTAAAGCTTCCATAAAAGCCAGACTAAGCAATAAAGTACCTCGTATTTTTCCCTCTGCTTCTGGTTGTCGCGCAATTCCTTCTACAGCTTGCCCTGCAGCAGTGCCTTGACCAATTCCAGGTCCAATAGAAGCAAGCCCGACGGCCAACCCAGCAGCAATAACGGAAGCGGCAGAAATCAGTGGATTCATGATAAGTTCCTCGCAAAAAAAATGGAAATAGTTATTGAATTATACGATCGATCTACCTATGTAGTTTTTTTGTGAATCCGTTAATTTAATGTTTCACAATTAGAGATGAAACGGAAGGACCTTTTTAAATCCTTATCGAAATTTACAGTAATAGCAGGGCAATTTTAGATATATAATGTTAGTCATTTTAGATATATAGTTAGCTCATATATAACTAGTTCATATATAATATCACATATACATGTGTTTCTTCCATGCCGTAAACCAATTATTTGTTTGTGTTTTAGTTTCAATCAGATTCGAGAATTATTCTTTGTGAAATCTAAAAAAAAAAGAATATTTATTGTAATTGTAGGAAAATGGAAATTGGTCAAACAAAAAGTATTTTTAGGAAAAATAGGAAAAAGATCTTTTAGATGGATCTCTTTCCTATTTTTTTTTTACAATTATCTATTTAATATTTTATTATTCTTTTTTTTTTTTAATTAAATTATTCTTATCCAATTATTATCAAAAATTTCTTTCTATTTCTATTAAATTAATATATATAATTTATGTTTTCATATATTTATTAATACATTTATTTATGTTCTCTAAATAGATTATCTTGAAAGTGTATGTGTGGGGGGGGAAACGAAAAAAACTATTTTTTGAAAAAAATAGTCAATGATGGCCTTCCATGGATTCACCTATATAAGCTGCAGCTAAAGTAGCAAAAATAAGAGCTTGAATACCGCTTGTAAATAATCCCAGGAACATGACAGGTATAGGAACTACTAAAGGTACTAAAGAAACAAGAACAACAACTACTAATTCATCAGCTAATATATTTCCGAAAAGTCGAAAACTAAGCGACAAGGGTTTTGTGAAATCTTCTAAAATGTTAATCGGTAAAAGAATTGGAGTTGGTTGAATGTATTTATTAAAATAAGCTAATCCTTTTTTTGAAAGACCCGCATAGAAATATGCTACTGACGTAAGTAAAGCTAATGCAACAGTAGTATTTATATCATTTGTGGGTGCAGCTAACTCCCCATGAGGTAACTGTATTATTTTCCAAGGCAAAAGAGCCCCCGACCAATTAGAAACAAAAATAAATAGAAACATAGTTCCAATAAATGGAACCCACGGACCATATTCTTCTCCAATCTGACTTTTGCTCACGTCTCGAATGAATTCAAGAACATATTCAAAGAAATTCTGACTAAAAGTGGGAATGGTTTGCAGATTTCGAACAACTAGAATAACTGAAACTAATAAAATAGCAATTACAACCCAAGAAGTAATAAGTACTTGGGCATGCACTTGGAAACCCCCTATTTGCCAATAGAAATGTTGACCTACTTCCATAGCAGATATATCGTATAATCTTTTTAATGTGTTGATGGAACATAATATAACATTCATATTGTCCTGCCCTCTAAAAGAAATAGAACTTGAAGGGGAATTATTTTAATTCAACCATCTCCTTTCCTTTTTGATTTGTCTACTTTCATTTTTTTTTAATACTGACTAATCACATAATATTTCACATAATATTTCCGTTTGTTCTTTTTATATTTTTATTTTTTGTACCATTTAGTAATAGTATAGTAACCGATTCCATAAATATATGAATCTCCCCAACCAAATCATATTATTTATTTATCTTATTATTAATCAAAAATTCCGTATATAGCTAGAACGACCCTCACAAATTGCAAATATTAATTTGTTAAGAATGAATCGGATTGAAGCTATAGTATCATCATTAGCTGGAATCGAAATATCGGCGAGGTCAGGGTCACAATTTGTATCGATTAAACAAATCGTTGGAATTTCCAAAGTTATACATTCTTGAAGAGCCGTATATTCTTCTTGCTGATCGAGGATTATTACAATATCGGGTAACCCTGTCATATATTTAATGCCGCCAAGATATGTTTCCAAATGAGATAATTGTCTCTTCAATATAGCGGCATCTCTTTTTGGAAAACTGTTGAGTCTCCCCGTCTTTTGTTGCGTTCTCAAATCCCTGAACTTATGAAGTTTGGTTTCTGTAGTATACCAATTGGTTAACATACCGCCGAGCCATTTTTTATTAACATAATGACACCGAGCTCTTATTGCAGCTCGCGCTACTGAATCAGCTGCTTCTTTTTTGGTACCAACAATTAAGAATTGTTTTCCCCTACTTGCTGCATCAAAAACTAAATCACAAGCTTCTGATAAAAACCGAGCAGTTCTAGTAAGATTTGTAATATGAATACCCTTACGCTTTGCAGATATATAAGGTGCCATTTTAGGATTCCATTTTCTAGTATCGTGGCCAAGATGAACTGCTTCTTCTATCATCTCTTCCAAAATAATATTCCAACATCTTTTTGTCATTTCTATTTATCCCCACACTTAAAAAAAAAGTGAAAAAAAAGACCAGGTATTCTGAAATAGAAATAAAAAATTGTTCCGATGGAACCTTCTCTTCTATCGAAGATTGGCCATTGATACATGATCAGGCCATTTTTTTTTTTATCTTTCTTTTACTACCCCCCAAAAAAAATGACCGCGTTTAAGGGGATGAATCCGCTCTTAGGAATCATTTAATCCTAGATTGTTCTGATGTATCGCATAAATGATTGTTCTGATGTATCACATAAATTCTTTGAAATGAAAAAAAAAAGAATTCTCTGTGGTGGAACAAAATATCTCTCATTTCGTCCTCGAATAAATTATTCTTTTTTGTTTCCAAGATTATCTTGTTATGTTGCCTTGGCTTTGAATGGTGCATTATTCTTTTGAATCCGGTACCAACGGGTATCATTCCTCCTAAAACAACATTCTCCTTCAGACCTTTCAACCAATCTATACGACCCCGGAGAGCGGCTTTTGCTAAAACTCTAGCAGTTTCTTGAAAACTTGCTTCAGATATGAAACTTTGAGTATTCAGAGATGTTTTTGTTATTCCCAATAATAGAGCCCGGTAGCAAATCGCTTCGTCCAGGGCACGGCCCGCTCGTTCGGCTCGCAACAATCCAATTAATTCGCCGGGTGAAAAAACATTAGACATTCCATCTTCTGAAACCAAGACTTTTGATGTTATTTGACGCACAATAATTTCTATATGTCTATTATGAATGTGAACCCCCTGGGATCGATAAACTTTTTGAATTTTATTAACCAAAGAAATACGACTTTGCGCTATAGTTAGCTCAGCACTAATCAAGAATCCCCAAGGAATGCCGAGAATTCTTGTTATATGCCCGTTCCAATTGTCAATTCTCTTTTCCAGGTTCATCGATATTGAATCAATCGAACGCACTTCTAATACCTGTTCCACTTTTGGAAGACCCTGTGTTATATCACCAGATCTCGATTTTTCATATATAAATGTAACTAATATATCTCCTTCATAAAGTATTTCTCCATAATGTCCATGAACAGTTGCTCCTGGAGTCGCCAAATAAGGGTTAGCCGATCTTATTCCTACAGAATCCATTTGAACAGTTAGAACTTGACCCGATTTTAAGTGTGGTGCATTTTTCATTTGCACTATACATCCATTTTCACAAATAAATTGCCCAAGACTAATTATTGTAAACGTTTTTTCACAATAATTATGATGTATAAAATGCCAATTCAAAAAAAATGGATTTAAAACGATAGTACTGCATATATCAGGTTTATAAATTCTCTCGTTTTCGTCCATTAAATAATATTTTAATACTTGAAAAGTTTCCTTTAATTTGTCAAGTTGCAAATTATTATTTATTTTACCGTTTAATAATTCATAATCAGATCTCGATGAATAATAATTTGCAACTTGAAGGGCTATTCCTAAAGGACCTAACGAATTTTTAATTGGAATTATAGGATCTATTTGAATTTGATTAATTCCTTCTTTTATCCCATTGTAATATTTTCTATCGTTGAATGGTCCTATTTGAAAAC